ATGTGATTCGAAAGATGATTTTTATCTTCAAATGCTAAAGATATCGGTGTTTTATATTTAATATATGCATTATTCGCAGGATTAGTAGGTACTGCCTTTTCTGTATTGATCAGATTAGAGTTATCAGGACCTGGTGTTCAGTATATTGCAGATAATCAATTATATAATAGTATTATAACTGCTCACGCCATTATAATGATTTTCTTTATGGTTATGCCAGCTTTAATAGGAGGTTTTGGTAATTTTTTACTTCCATTAGGATTAGGAGGTCCTGATATGGGATTCCCTAGACTTAATAATATTAGTTACTTATCATTAATTCCTAGTATTGTTCTATTTTTATTTGCAGGGGGAATAGAAAATGGTGTAGGTACAGGATGAACTCTTTATCCTCCATTATCAGGTATACAAAGTCATAGTGGACCAAGTGTTGATTTAGCTATTTTCGGGTTACACTTATCTGGTATATCTAGTTTACTTGGTGCTATGAATTTTATGACAACAACATTCAATATGAGAAGTCCTGGTATAAGATTACATAAATTAATATTATTTGCATGAGCAGTTGTAATTACAGCTATTTTATTATTATTATCATTACCTGTTTTAGCCGGTAAACTTATTCTGCCGGCTCTAAATTTGGCTGTATTCTGGGAACCGTTATATGAAGATATATCGCAACCAGCAGGTAATCTATTAAGTTTGAACTTTTTAGAGAACCTCAGAGGCTATACGCCAAAATATTTTTGTTATAGTTTACAATATCTAACCTTTCCTTTAATCACAAGGATTAGATGCATTCATACGGACAACAAAAGTAAAAAATTAAATAAATCTCTCTTTAGTTATTATTTTACCGGACTTATTGAAGGTGATGGTACAATAATAACACCCAAAACATTAAGAAGCCCTAAGGGTAAGTTAACTTACCCTTGTATACAAATCGTTTTTCATTTAAAAGACCTTCCTCTAGCTTTACTTATTCAAAAAGAGTTAGGTACAGGTTCATTAACTAGAAAAAAAGGGGTAGACGCTTATATATTAACTGTAAATAGTTATGAAGGTATATTGTTAATTATTTCATTAATAAATGGAAAAATGAGAACACCTAAAATATATAGCCTTAATGCATTAATAGATTTTTTAAATAAAACTAAGGAAACGAGTATTGAAAAACATTCTTTATCTACAGAGCCTTTAGATTCTAATCCATGGCTGTCAGGATTTATAGAAGCAGATGCTTCTTTTCAAGTAAGAACTACTCTTTCAGGTAAATATTCCAAAATGGAATGTAAGTTAGAAATATCTCAAAGACGAGAAGATCACAAAGGATATGATAACTTATATTTTTTAACTTATATTGCTGAGTTTTTAGAAACAGAAGTAAAAAAAATAAGATCGGATAAACCAAAACCTGAGTATAGAGTTAGAACTACTAATCTTAAAGGTAATCTTAAAGTTAAAGATTATCTTTTACAATTTCCTTTATTTGGGACTAAACATTTAGATTCATTAGATTGAATGGAAGTAGTAGACATGTTTGATAGAAAGGAGCATAAGACAGATAAAGGAAAGGAAAAGATAGTAAAGATCAAATCAGGTATGAACAACTATAGAACAAATTTTATCTGAGATCATTTACAAAACTTCTATAACGTAAAAATATAAGATATGGTCCGAACAAGCACAAAAGTGTTTGAGTACTTACATTAAGTTTTAATAACTTTTTAAGCTTAAATTCTATTTTTTAAGCTATGGGATTTTATCCAGTAAGTCAACAAATTTAAAGGGAATTACTATGGTTCTTACCGATAGAAACTTTAATACTTCATTCTTTGAAGTAGCAGGGGGTGGTGATCCTATATTATACCAACATCTTTTCTGATTCTTCGGTCATCCTGAGGTTTACATTTTAATTATCCCAGGTTTTGGTATAATTAGTACTACAATTTCAGCTAACTCTAACAAGAGTGTTTTCGGATACCTTGGTATGGTTTACGCCATGTGTTCTATTGGTATCTTAGGATTTGTAGTTTGAAGTCACCACATGTATACTGTAGGTCTTGATGTTGATACTAGAGCTTACTTTACAGCAGCAACTTTAATTATTGCAGTACCTACTGGTATTAAAATATTCTCATGATTAGCTACTTGTTATGGTGGTTCTTTACATTTTATACCATCAATGCTATTTGCATTAGGTTTTGTATTTATGTTTACAGTTGGAGGATTAAGTGGAGTTGTACTTGCTAATGCTTCACTTGATATTGCATTCCACGATACTTATTACGTTGTGGCCCATTTCCACTATGTTCTAAGTATGGGTGCCGTATTTGCCTTATTTAGTGGATGATACTTCTGAATTCCAAAAATTTTAGGATTAGATTATAATTTATTATATTCTAAAGCTCATTTCTGAGTGTTATTTGCAGGGGTTAATTTAACTTTCTTCCCTCAACATTTCTTAGGGTTACAAGGTATGCCACGTAGAGTAAGTGACTACCCTGATGCTTTCACAGGTTGAAACCTTATTAGTAGTATTGGTTCAATTGTATCTGTAGCTGCAACTGCACTATTCTTACAAATCGTTTACTTACAACTTGTAAAAGGTAAAGCTGTGTATGGATACCCTTGAGCAGTTCCTCAATTATTTAGTGATTATTTACGTATACTTAAAGATAAATGTGCACCTGGATTAGAGTGAGCTTTACATAACCCACCTAAACCTCACGCATTTACTAGTTTACCATTACAAAGTAGTACAATTAGTTTTTCTACTAGTAAATTTTTTATTTTACTAAGTTTAGTATCTATCTTAGTTCTATCTGTATTTACTAGTTCCGTTGCTATATGTGATGCACCTAGAGCTTGAGGACTGTATTTCCAAGATAGTGCTAGCCCACAAATGGAAGCTCTTATAGAGTTACATGATAACATAATGTATTACTTAGTGGCTATATTATTTAGTGTTGCTTGAATACAAGGAGCTATCATTAAAAATTTTAGTAGTACTAAATCTCCTATAAGTAACAAATATCTTAATCATGGTACACTTATTGAATTAATCTGAACTATTACTCCTGCATTAATCTTAGTATTAATAGCTTTCCCTTCTTTCAAATTACTATATTTAATGGATGAAGTTACAGATCCATCTTTATCGGTATTAGCAGAAGGTCATCAATGATATTGAAGTTACGAGTATCCAGACTTTTTAAATAGTGATGGAGATTTCGTAGAATTTGATTCGTACTTAGTACCTGAGTCAGATTTAGAAAAAGGAGCGTTAAGAATGTTAGAAGTGGATAATAGAGTTATTTTACCTGAGATAACACACACTAGATTCATTCTTACTGCTGCGGATGTTATTCATTCATTCGCCATTCCTGCATTAGGTGTAAAATGTGATGCATACCCTGGTAGATTAAACCAATTTTCTGTTCTTATAAATAGATTAGGAACATTCTATGGTCAATGTTCAGAAATTTGTGGTATATTACACAGTTCTATGCCTATTGTTGTAGAATCTGTATCACTAGCTAAATTCTTAGCTTGATTAGATGAGCAATAGTACGATAATGTTCATAATACTATAGGATTTTTTTTTATATTTTATATATAATCTTTTTTTTTTCTTTTCGGATAAAAATAACTTATTATATGTAAGAAATTATTTCCCTATTATACAGGGAAATTAATATAAGGACTCGTATGATAAATCGAGGTATAGTCATAAAAATGGATTACCTAAAAATGGCTTTATATTTATATTACTTCGTATAATTATAAAGTCATAGGGGAGAAGCTCAAAAAAAAAGGTTTTTTGGTTAAAGCCCCTAAAATAAAATATATAAAGACATATGGATACTTGTTTTATAGGAAGTTTAAAGTACTTATGTTTACAGATTATTTGCTAAAGTAAACTTATCTTTTAAATACAACTATAAATATCTCTTTTTACATAGAGATCTTTTCATTACTATATACTTTATTTTTTTTTATTTTATTTTATAGACATTAAGTTATTTTTTTATACAATGAATTTATCACTAATTTTATTTACCATTGGAATTTTAGGTTTTGTTTTAAATAGAAAAAACATTATATTAATGCTTATTTCAATAGAAATAATGTTATTAGCTATAACATTCTTAATATTGGTTAGTTCACTTAGCTTTGACGATGTATTAGGTCAAACATATGCTATATATATAATCGCTATAGCGGGAGCAGAATCTGCTATAGGTTTAGGTATTTTAGTTGCTTTTTATAGATTAAGAGGAAGTATTGCAATAGAATTTAAATAATGTATCTAGCTATTATTATCTTACCACTATTAGGGTCAATAGCATCCGGTTTTTTTGGTAGAAAAATTGGAGTCTCAGGAGCCCATATAATTACATGTACAGCTGTTATAACAACAACTGTATTGGCTATCGTCGCTTTTTTTGAAGTTGGATTAAATAATATACCTGTTTCAATAGAGGTATTTAGATGAATTGATTCTGAATCCTTAAATGTTTCATGAGGATTTCATTTTGATTCTTTAACAGTTTCTATGCTTTTACCTGTATTGATTATAAGTTCTTTAGTTCATATATACTCAATAGGGTACATGAGCCATGATCCTCATAATCAAAGATTCTTTAGCTATTTAAGCTTATTCACATTTATGATGCTTATTTTAGTTACAGCAAATAATTATTTACTTATGTTTGTAGGTTGAGAGGGTGTAGGAGTTTGTTCCTATCTTTTAGTATGTTTCTGATTTACTAGAGTAGCAGCAAATCAAAGTGCTCTTTCAGCATTATTAACTAATAGAGTGGGTGACTGTTTCTTAACGGTTGGTATGTTTGCTATATTATGATGTTTTGGTAATTTAGATTATGCTACTGTATTTTCTTTAGCACCTTATATGAATGAAAATGTTATAACTATTATTGGTATATGTTTATTAATAGGGGCTATGGCTAAAAGTTCACAAGTAGGACTTCATGTTTGATTACCTATGGCGATGGAGGGTTTGAATAGGGCCTTCTTTAAACTTTACTATGTGCGGGAACATCCCGTTTTTATATTCTGGTCCACTGTTTACTTTGCAAACTTCGGAAAAACCCAGAATGAGGGACAATCCGCAGGAAACCAAGTTAGTAACTTGGGCTCTTCAGAGACTACACGTGAAGCAATTACATTAGATAATAAAAATTTTTTTGAATGATGGTTAATAGGATTTGCTGAAGGAGACGGAGGATTTAGTATAGACAAAAGAGGCTATTTAGTGTTTAAAGTAACACAATCTAGCGTAGATGCACAAGTACTATTCTATATTAAAAAAGAATTAGGCTTTGGATCCGTAACAGTACAAAGCAAATTAAACCAAACTCATCAGTATAGAGTTAGAGATAAAGATAATCTTTTAAAAATAATAAAGATATTCAATGGTAACTTAATAACTAAAAATAAAAAACTTCAGTTTAAATCATGGTTACAAGCTTTTAATTTAAAATATAAAACTAATATTACACATATAGAATCAAATGGAAAAGTTAATTTATATAATGCATGATTATCTGGATTTACAGATGCAGAAGGATGTTTCACTAGTTCTGCCTATTTAAGTAAAACAGGTAAACATATAGTTACTGTAAGATATGTAGTTTCTCAAAAAGATGATGTGGAATTTAGTAAATTGCTTGCTAACGTAATAGATGGTTATGTAACACATGTAAAAAGCTATAACGGTTATAATACTGTAGTTAATTTTGGTAAACTTAATAAAATATTAAGTTATCTAGACAATTATCCTCTTAAAACTAAAAAACATGTTTCATACTTGAGATGGTTAAAAGTATATGATCTGGTTAAAGATAAAAAACATTTAACTGAATCAGGTATAGAAATCATAAAAGATAAAATTAAATTCATAAATAATTAGTGTAATTGATGATATAGTCCGAACAACAACGTGAGTTGTTGAGTATTTGTGCCGTATTAGTGTAGACATTGATCTACATATAGCATAAATCAACAAATTTGCCTACTCCTGTGTCAGCATTAATTCACGCTGCCACTATGGTAACCGCTGGTGTCTACCTTTTAATGCGTTCATCTCCTTTAATAGAATACAGTTCAACTGTATTAATGCTATGTTTATGATTAGGTGCTATTACAACTGTATTTAGTTCTCTAATAGGTTTATTCCAACAAGATATTAAAAAAGTTATAGCTTATTCTACAATGAGTCAATTGGGAATGATGGTTATAGCTGTAGGGTTATCTTGTTATAACATAGCTTTATTTCATTTAGTGAATCATGCCTTTTATAAGGGACTTTTATTCTTAGGAGCTGGAGCAGTAATTCATGCCGTAGCAGATAATCAAGACTTTAGAAGATATGGAGGATTAAGACCTTTCTTACCTCTTACTTATTCAGTTATGCTTATAGCTTCATTAAGTTTAGTAGCTTTCCCATTTATGACAGGATTCTATTCAAAAGATTTTATACTTGAATCTGCATATGGTCAATATTATTTCTCTAGTACTGTTGTATATATCATAGCTACTATAGGAGCAATGTTTACTACATTATACTCTGTTAAAGTGTTGTATTTAACATTCTTAACGAATCCTAATGGACCTTTAATAAACTATAAACATGCACATGAAGGAGATATTTTTATGAGCTTACCTTTAATGGTTTTAGCTGTATTTTCTATATTCTTTGGTTTCATTACAAAAGATATGTTTATTGGATTAGGTTCAGGATTTTTTGCAGATAATGCTTTATTTATCCACCCTTCTCATGAGATAATGTTAGATACGGAATTTGGAGTACCAACTCTATTTAAGCTATTACCTTTAGTGTTTACTGTATCACTAAGTGTAATTGCTATAGTGTTATCTGAATTTTTATCAACTCTATTAATTTATTATAAATTATCTAGATTTGGTTATAATATCTTTAGTTTCTTCAATCAACGTTTCTTTATAGAGTTATTTTATAATAAATTTATAACAGGTGTTGTATTAAAACTAGGTGGTCAAACTACAAAGGTACTAGATAAAGGATCTGTAGAATATCTGGGGCCTTATGGATTAGAGAAAGGATTATTGAATATAAGTAATAACATAGCTAAATTAAATACGGGGGTAATTACTTCTTATGCATTATATATAGTAGTAGGAATAGTACTATATATGTTATTTAATTCATATTTCAATAGTGCTATTATTATAATAACAATTATAACATCTTTTTCTTTAGTACTTTTTGATAGCAGTAAAATATACAAGATTTAATGGTCTGCAAAGTGGATTGAGTTTAACTAGAGGTTAATAGAATTACGGTTAAGCTTCCATTGGATTCTTCTAGAATTTTGGTAGTGTTTATCGGAGAATTGCAGGTACATTAGAACGTACACAGCAGTTAGGAGCAAAGATCCACAATTAGGAGCAAAGATCCACAAGATTGTTGGTTAAAGCCCTATAAATCTAGAATAAAGCTTTATTCTGGTAAAGAGATAGATTATAAATACTATTACTAGAGTAGGAATTAATATAATTTAACTTATTTTACTACAATAATTCCTTTTTTTATAGGAATATTATACTTGCATTTTATCACGGGGTTCATACTATTAGACCTTTAGTGAGTAGAAAATAGGTTTATACTGTAAAGATTAAATCTTTTATTCTACCTTAGAATAAAATGTTTAGTATAACTATTTCAACCTAATCATTATAGCATAAGTTGCAATACTTAAAGTGTTATAAGCTTTTAAGAAAAAAAAAAGAGGGGGGGTTACTGTGTAACTAAAAAAAAAGGGTTTTGTGTAATATTTTTGTCATATCCTATGATTTGGTATTGTTCTTGTTCAGTGTAGTAGTCATTAGGTTTTAGTACTTGAGTTTTAGGCTTCAAAACCAGCACTGGTTATTATACCTGAGGTATAATAGTGTACAAAGTGAGTATGTACTAATATTCTTAATCGTAGCTATGTTGTAACAGGGTTGGATAAATTTAACAACATGTTATTTTAAGCTTGAAAACATAAAAGGTAAGACCAGAGGTATAAAATTGGATTATAACTGCATAGAATAAAACAGTTTAAATGGTTTATTCTAAAACTATTCTTTATAGAATGAACCTTTTAAAAAGAGAAACCCTCCTGTAGATATCCTTAGTTATAGTAAGTTTGAAACTTAAACCTTAGACGTGCATTTTATATTTGGGCTTATAATAAGGTTATACCAAGCGGGACAATATATAGGCATTTAATAAAAATTACATCGTTAATGGAATAAAAAAAAACAAATAAAGCAAGAAAATAGTAAGAGAAAAAATAAAAAGAACAGCGGTAAGAGTGGTAATATGGTACAGCTCTAAAGATTAAGTACTTTAATTTATTTTTATCCAGACCTTTCTTTAAGGTTAGGGGTAGTAAGGAATCGAACCTTTAAACCTTTATACCTATAAAAGCTTATACCATTTATACCCTTTTCATATAGTACAATGTATATTTTAAACACTATAACTATAGATAATAAAAGATAGTTAACCTTATAATAAAGGTATATTACAAGGTATAATATCAAAGCTATATAAAATACATGGGACTAGTATAATAAATGAAATTACTATTGGTAATAGTACAGTTCAACAATAAGACATAAGTTGGTCGTAACGAATACGCGGGAATGAAGCTCTCGCCCATATAAATACAAATATCATAATACAAGATTTAGTTCCTATAATTATCCCAGATAAAGCTGTTCCTATTAGTGTACTATAATTATCAAAGTCAATCACATTAAAATTAGATTCATTATCTGTTAAATACATATAGCTATCACCAGCAATGAACTGTAATAGATAAAAATAAGGGTATAGATAATAATTAATGTCAAAAAGATAACCACCTAAAAATAAAATACTATTTAAGATACAAATAAGTATAATACTAGCATATTCAGCCAAAAAGAAAAATACGAATATAACCGCTGAGTGTTCTGTCATAAATCCACTAACTAACTCTGATTCAGCCTCTGCTAAATCAAAAGGTGCTCTATTTGTTTCTGCTATAGATCCTATAAAGAATACAATAAATATAGGAAATAATGGCACTACATATCAAATAGCTCTTTGAGCTTCTATAATAACAGTTATATCTAAACTTCCTGCCAATAAAACCACTAATAGGATAGCAGAACTTAAAATTAGTTCATAACTAATTAGTTGAGCAGTACTTCTTAAGGATCCTAAAAAAGCATACTTAGAGTTAGCAGATCATCCTGCTAATAGTATACCATAAGTAGCTAATGAAGACATAGCTAAAAGGTATAATATACCCAGATTATAGTCAAGTAAAACTAAACCAGGACCGTACGGTACTACTGCATAACCTAATAATGCAAAAATTAAAGTTATTATAGGACCAAGGAAGAATAAAACGATATTAGCTTGTGTAGGAGAAACGTACTCTTTTAATAGTAGTTTAAGAGCATCTGCAAATGCTTGAAGAAGACCGTATCAACCCACTGCATTAGGTCCTAATCTTCTTTGCATACTAGCCATCGTTTTTCTTTCAGCAATGGTTATAAAGGCTACTGTTAATAACACAGGAACAGTAACAGCTAACACTTCAAGAACAGACATAATAGTTGGTAAATATAACATAATTAAAGTAATTAAAATAATTCTAAAATTACATATAGCTATAGTTTATTTTAAAAAATTATTGTAATTATACATGTAAAAGTATTATATATTTTAATATTTTTTTTTTATAGACTATTGAAAAACCAGCAAATGACATTAAAATAATAACTATTATATATAGTTATATAAATATATTATTATTTATTAAAAGGCTTTAATCAAACAAAACATATTTGAACTTCTCCTCATTCTCTATTATGACATAATAAAGGATTATTATAAAAAAAAATTTTTTGATTTATAATAGTAAAAAAATGGTAAAATACTAATGTAAATTACTCAATAAAATACTAATGTAAATTATGCAATACTTATTCTTTTATTACTTCGTAGAACTTAAGTTTTTTAAGTCCACAAAAGAATTTTCAAGTAAAGTGATTAAGTACATTCCGAAGAAATGTCCGAAATACACAACAGTAGATAATTGACCTAGCTCGATAAATGGAGTTTCTACGTGTTTAGCCCCTAATTGCATTAAAATTAAGAAATTAGCAATAAATACATAGAAAGCTACTTTACTTAAAGGTCTAAATTGCATACCTCTTGATCTACTTACGTCTGTAATAGGTAATAATAATAAGATTAAAATAGCAGCAAACATAGCTATAACACCTAATAGTTTGTTAGGTATAGATCTTAATATGGCATAGAAAGGAAGAAGATATCACTCTGGAACTATAGCAGCAGGTGTTTGCATAGGATTTGCCATTACGTAATTTTCGCTATCACCTAAAACATTAGGCATAAAGAAGACAAATAAAGATAATACAAATATAAATATAAAGATTGTAATAAGATCTTTAAATATAAAGTATGGTGCAAAAGATATTCTTTCATAGCTACCTGAAACACCTAGAGGGTTACCTGATCCAGCTGTATCATGTAAAACTATTAAGTGCATTAGTGCTAAAGCAGCTAATACGAAAGGTAAAACGAAATGTAATGAGAAGAATCTATTTAATGTAGCATTGTTAACAGAGAAACCTCCTCAAATAAATTCGACAATATCTTGTCCTACTCAAGGGATGGCACTCATTAAATTAGTAATAACTGTTGCACCTCATAAGGACATTTGACCGTATGGTAAAACATAACCCAGGAAGGCTGTAGCCATCATTAAAATAAATATAACAGTACCAATAGCTCATACTAGAGTTCTTGGTGCTCTATATGATCCGTAGTACATACCTCTTCCTATGTGTAAGTAAACTAAGAAGAAAAATGCTGAAGCTGTATTACTGTGTAAATAACGTACTAATCATCCATTATTTACATCCCGCATAATATGCTCAACACTGTTAAATGCTTCTGCTACACTAGGATTGTAGTGCATTGCTAAAGTTACACCTGTAATTATTTGTATAACTAAACAAAATGCCAATAAAGAACCAAAATTTCATAAGTAACTTAAATTTACAGGTTGTGGTGAATCAACTAAATAGGAATTCGCTAATCTTAAAATAGGATGACTTTTTAATAATCTCATTTGTTTAAATTCTGTGTTTATAATTATTGGTTTATTTAATCTATTTATGCTCTTACTAAGAGTTACGTAGTAAATATTCTTAAAGAATAATTACTACTACTTTAAATTACTATCCTTTTTTTTCCTGCTGTACATATAGGTATACACATTACTGTGAATTTATACAAAAGACATATAAAATGTATACCACAAATAAATCAAATGATGAAGATTCATCAAATACTCGTTTATTTAATTTATCGAATACTCTTCTTTCAGTACTTCGGTGCCTTCCTAGCGGGCAGAGGGATAACCCCTACAGCCCAAGAGTAAACGCACTCTTGACCGTTTGTCGCGTTTTACTATAATAAGGGATACCTTATAGCTAGTGGTCTATGACCCTTTCACAATTTTTCTAGTAATAAATTACGTCGAAAAAAGGACAACTGAAAGAAGAAAATTCATGTACATTACTATAGCATTTTATGATCCCAATTTGTTCGAACTGCATGAAAAGTAAGTGGCCAATGAAATTAAATAGATAGGATGAGTAACAGTCATTTGTAAGGACAGGTTAGATAGGGGATACGGTGCTACATTGGATAGAAAGATGAATAAAAAAAAATATTTTTTGACAAATTGAAAAATGATTTTTTAAACTAGGTAGATCAAACTACTCCTGTACGTAAAGAAAGAAAGAACTTATTAGGTACTCATTGAAAACCTTTACCCAATGTAAAGTGATTCTCTATCGATGTAAGTGACTATAACTAATTTTTCCTACATTTTTACCTCAAAAAACGGGATAAGCCTAAGATTAATTGAGAACCATTGTCTAATTAGAAATATAACTAGTATGCAAGCTCGTTTGGGAGTACGTCACTGATCAAAATGTTTGCCAATAAGGGAAGAAAAAAAATAGGAAAACTTAACTTGCATTTCTCTAAATCTTCAACCCTTTAGGGTGTATGGTGTTGGTCATAATACTGAATCAACTACTAAAAAAAAAATTTTTTTAGTAAAGAATGGCGGTCAAGAGTGCGTTTACTCTTGGGCTGTAGGGGTTATCTCCTGCCCACCAGATAGTTTTCGGGCTTTAACCAACAATCTTGTGGATCTTTGCTCCTAATTGTGGATCTTTGCCCCTAATCATGGATCTTTGCTCCTGACTGTTGTGTACGTTCTAATGTACCTGCAATTCTCCGATAAACATATTTTCATCTATCTACGAAGTTTTTCTATGAATGAAAAATGTTGTAGTATTACCCTTACCTTACCAGGAAAATATATTCAGACTTTTTTAAAAGGAACCGGTACTAAATAAAATCATTTTACTTAAAAAAATATTGTTATATTTACCAGAATAGGTCTACGAAGGAGGGGTTAAATAGGGTTTAAGTACTGCTATTCTTTATAAATAGAATAAGTACTACTATTTTTTAAAAATTTTATAAGTACTTAACATAATTTATGACAAATATCTTTTAGATTAGAATAAAAAAAAATGAATAGGGATAATGCAAGATTAAATCATATAGCGACTTAATAATATACTACAGAAAATTGCATGTACATTTTAATATAACCCTGTCGAGCTAAAGAATGAAAAAAAAACATTCTTTGATCAAATAAAGTATTACATTAACTAAAATAAAGCATATTTTTATTAAAAGTATTGTACTCAAGTTATAGATGCATCACAACTAATTACACTTGCATCAAAAGAATAAATTAAAAGAGAAACTGAATAGTGTATTGCATCTAATATAGGTGCAGGGTATACTCCAAAGATAACAGTAGGCACAACCAATGTTAATAACACCATAAATTCTCTTTTATTTAAATCTGGTATATTTATTGCAAACATTCTTGAATAGGATCCTCCAAATGCTATTCTTTGAAACATATACATAGTATACGCTGCAGAGAATATTATAGAAGAACTAGCAAATAAACCAAATAATGAAGATCTTTCGAATACTCCGTATAATGACATGAATTCTCCTATAAAATTAAGAGTTAGAGGAGTACCACAATTTGCAAGACATAATATGAAGAATACTATGGCGAATAATGGCATTACTTGAGCCATACCTCTATAAAATGATATTAATCTAGTATGAGATCTATCGTATAATACCCCTCCTGCACAAATAAATAGACCAGGTGAAACTAGTCCGTGTGCTAATCCTAAATTAATTCCTCCTTCAATACCTTGTATGTTATTACTGAAAACACTTAATAGATAAACTGCAGCATGAGAAACAGAACTATAAGCTATAAGTTCTTTAACATCTATTGTTCTTAACGTACTAAGACTAGCATAGATGATAGTAATAACCCCAATTAGGTAAATAATATAAGTATATTCCATATAAGCTTTAGGTAAAACAGGTAATATTAGTCTTAATATTCCGTATAAACTCAATTTAAGAACAATAGCGGCTAAAATAATACTTCCTCCTAAAGGCGATTCAACATGCGCCTTTAACAGTCAAGTATTTAAAAAAATAGTAGGCGTTTTTACAGCAAAAGCTATAAAAATACCATAAAATAGAAAGAGTTGTGTTACATAAACAAAATTTCCTTTAAAAAGAGTATCGAAATCTGTAGTACTCATAATAGATGACATTGCTAAAATAGATAATAATAAAAATAATGAACCAAATAATGTATATAAAAATAAATAAAAACTTGCTTTTACTCTGTTATCTGAACCAAATATACCTATTAATATAAATAATGGTGGTAATATACTTTCAAAGAAAATATAGAAAAGTAAAATATCTAATACTAAGAAAACCGCCAATAATAAAGTTTCTAACAATAATATTATAATAATATAAGATTCAACATCTTTTGAAATGGATGTCCAATTTGACAGTAGTGATATAGGTATAATTATTGTAGTTAGCAATATAAAATATATAGATAAACCATCTACACCTAGATAAAAATCAAAATTGTTTATTTGATGACATTCTTGTACAAACTGAAATTGATTTGTACTAAAATCAAATAAAATAAAAATAACTAAGGATACAAAGAAATTTAGTACAGATGTACTCAATGCTATAAATTTCAAGTTTGTTAACGAAACAGAGTTCTCTTTATTAAATACTATAACAAAAATACCTACTATAGGAATGATAAGTAAAGATAATAACAACATTCTCTTTTTTTTTCTACTAAACTATCCATCTGTAAAGTATATATACTATAAGCTATAGAATTCTTTTTTTTTTACACCTATAAGGTAATGAGTTCACCTAATTTATAACTATATTATTCTAGGATCTTAGGGGCTTTCACCCCATAGGTCTTGGAGCTTCTCCCCAAAAATAGCTGTGTACCTTATAATGTACCTGAAATTTACCAATACCTATAAAGAAATATAGATTGGAATTGGAAATTGCAGAAGATAAAAATATCCCAAACCAAAAAAAAAAAAATACGTTTATATATTTTACATTGTAAGTTTTGCATGCAAAACTTACAATAACTTAGAGTATATATATTATACTTTTTACACCATATGTATAATAAGGTAATGAGTTCGCTTAATTTATAACCATCTTATTCTAGGATATTAGGGTCTTTAATCCAAAAAATAGTAGATCTTCTCCCTTATTCCTTTATAACTATACAAAAAAGTATAATTATAAAGGCATATTTACCGAAAAATACATTTTCATGTATCTACCGTGATTTATTATACGATTACCCTGGGGATAGGCAATCCCTTCATGCTTCTCTAAAGGAAATTCCTCAAGCAATAGGGAATAAATTCTTACATATAATAAGTTGTTTTATCCTCATAGGTTGTTTATCCTCATAAGTTGTTTATCATAACAACTTAACGGTTGAAAACCCGTTTTTTAATTACAGCAAAAAAAAATACAACCTCTAAAAGATAAACCTACCTGTTTTTTAAGTATAAAACATCTATTTATCTAAGGCACAAAAAAAGTAAAATATCCCCATATATTAGATTTATGATCTTAGTATACTAAACTTTAGGTAAAAAAAGGCTAAATTAATTGTATACGTATGGTTATTTTTTTTTCTAGTAATTTATTACTAGAAAAAAAAAAATAACATAGAATAAAGGAAATAAATATATTCTTATTCCTATTTTTATTCCTATTCTTACTTTTATTCCTACTATTAGTTTTATTACAACTCTAGCTCTTCTACTTTATTTTAGCATATCTTTGAAAACTTTTATAGATTTAATAAGCTTTACAAAAAAAAAAATAGATTTGATAGGCTTTACTAAAAAAAAAATACACTCGCAATAATAACTTTAACTATAATGAATTATAGTATTATAAATATAGGAACAGAAAAAAAATAGCTATAAGGAATAAAATAAATAATAAATAATCAGCATACTCACTATTAAAAAAAAATTGAACAATCGGCTTAGTAAGCCCTATAGATCTTTTTAGCTTTTTGAAGAAAGTAAAAACATATCAAAAAAGTAAGAATAAGTATAATAATGCTTGATCCTCAACCATATTTGTAATAAAATCTTGTAGATAGTATATACAATCCGGTAAGACTATAAGATTGGTAAAACTCAAAACTAAACTAATAAATCCAAAAAAAGTTATAATAGATAAATAAGGAGAGATAAATCGTAAGATTGTTCCTAAGATTCCAAAAGGCTGAACTACACAAAGGAATTGTCCAGATGTTTTTAAGCCTTCTAGTTCTTTGTTAATGTTTATTCATTCTTTTTTAACGCTCCTGTATTCTTTAGTTTTGTTTTTTATATCATCTTTTAGTTCTTCAACAATTTGTTGTAATCCTTCTTTAGTGGTATTCCCACTTTCTTCATCAAAGAAATGTTCATATTTCTTTTTTATATCTGCCAAAGCATTATTTTTTGAATCACTCATAAGATTAGCCATAGTTAAGGTCTTTTCTACCTCTTTTAAATCATCTTTAGTATAAGCTAGATCTTCTTTGATTTCATTTAAATTATCCTGTAGTTGTTTTCTATTTTGACGAAGCATACCTATTTTACCCTCTAAGTCTACAGTAGAACTAGTTAATATCATAGGAAGTTGCTCTAAAACAGAAGGTTTATCCCAATGAATGTATGAAAAAACAAATGAAAAACCATATTTTATTCCTACAACCATAAGAAAATGAATACATAAGCTATATAAAATATCAGTAAAATCTTTTATAACATTTGTATAAAATACGTAAATTGTATTATGTATAGTTAAATCCAGAATATAGTAAGTTAAAAACGCAAATGCAAAAATCAAAACAATGATAATACGTACGTTTATGTAGAGGTAATTCGTATACATTCTTAATAGATAAGGCTTTACTAAGAATGTACTTTGTAATAGTAATTTTTGAATAAATACGTGTGACTTAGGGGGAGTTGTATTAGTATAGGATACAGTTTGTTTACTATCTATAGTTAATGCATTTTTTCCTAACTCAAATATAAATCCTAAAGTTAATAGCACAAAAAATACCATCATTATAATTAAACCATATATATCATTACTATATCCACTTACGCTATATGGATATATTAATACTATTTCTAGATCAAATAAAAGAAATAATATAGCAAATATAAAGAAAGAAACACTGAATTGTGTTCTATTTTGCCCTAAAAATGAATGAAATCCACATTCAAACACACTATCTTTTTCTTGATACGGGTTATGAGGGGCTAATAGTAAATTAACGGCTAATAAAATAATACCTAAAATAGGTACAAATATAATAAAAAAAGTAGTACTTGTCATTTATAAGTTAAAAAGTAATAATGATAATATATTTGCTAAACTTAATCATTCTTGGGGTATAAAAATAAATAATGTTATTATAAATGTAATTATAGATATAGATAGACTTAATGAGCTTGAAATCACTATATTATTAAGGTTAACCGTAATTTTTTGGATAATCGTATTTTTTTCAGTTATTAAACCTTCTGCTTCTAAATTTTTTAATTCACTTAATACAGTGTAATCTGGTTTGTCAAAAAAGATTTGTTTTATTATAGCTAAATAATATACAGCACTTATAACACTAGTAAGTATTGCAACTAATGCCATAAAGATATAACCGTTATCAATCGCTGCACTTAAAATCATCTGTTTACCAAAAAATCCTATTAATGGAGGTATACCTGCAAAAGAGAATAAAGTAATCGCTAAGCTTAGTGCTAATAAAGGATTTATATAGTAGTATCCTTTAAGTTGATCAATAAGTTGAATGGGAGAATTATTTTCATCTTGTAAATTATTATTTTCATCCTTTTCTTGATTATCATTAGCATCCGATGTAGATTTATATACATAAAAGTATAAAGAATAACCTATAGTAATTAAAAGCATAAAAGCGTTTAAATTAGATATAGAATACTGCATTAGATAAAACATAAATGCTTGTGTTGATTCTACTGTGTGTATACTTAATCCTAATAATATAAACCCTACATGTGATACCGTACTAAAAGCAAATAATCTTTTTATTCTAGATTGTGTTAATCCTACAATGGTTCCTACAATTAAAGATAAAAGAGAGCTAAATAATAGGCTCATTGTTCAAGAGAAATCCATATCAAACATAGATTTACTTGTATAATGAACTAATTCTAATAAGAAAATAAATATAGAGATCTTGGCTATAATCGCCACAAACGTTGTAACAATAGTTGGTATAGCATCGTATACATCAGGGCTTCAGAAATGGAAAGGTGCCGCTGAAACTTTAAATAAGAAACCAACGGACATAAACAATAAACTTATATGAATATAAGAAGACTTATATCAATAAAGTAAACTTGTTAGGTTATCTTTACTTACATTAGATATACTAGTAATTATGTATAAATTGTCTAGGTTAGTAGTACCTGAATTAGCATAAAGTAAACTTGTACTTAAAAGGATAAAACAAGAAGATAAACCACCTAGTAAAAAATACATAAGACCACCTGATGTTGCTGGTTCTGAATCTCTATAAATAGTGGATAATAAGTACAATCCATAACTCTGTAATTCTATAGACAAGAAAACAGAGACTAAGTCACTTGTAGAGATAAGAAAGATACCACCTGTTATAACAAATAGTATGATTAAAGAATATTCTATAATCTTATATTGTTCCCCCATTTTATTTAAAAAAATTGTTTGATAGTAAATTAATTTAGTGAATAATATCCGGTCCAGGGAGCTATATTCTTTCAATCAAACTTTTCTAGGATAAAATGAAGTTAGTAGTAGAACGACACTACTAATTAGTAGTATAATTATGTGAAATACATTTGTAGTACATGTCGTATGAAATAAACCACCAAAAATTCCTATACCTTTGTTTAAAAATGCAAAATATAAGTTATCATAGGCAATAAAAGCGGAAATCAGTAGAATAGTAATGGTTATTCTTGAATATAGAATAGATTTGTCCCGTCTTAGCGTGATAGCATTAGATAATAATAATAATATAAGTGTTGTTAATAACATTAAAAAAATAAGTGACTCGAACACTTAATCTTCCGTTTATAAAACAGGTGCTCTACCCTTGAGCTATTTTTCTTAAAATTTGATATTAGAGTTTATATAAGCTCTTTATTTAAAAAACTTTTAAACTCTTTATGTATAAAACTTTTAAGTTCTTTATTTATAAAAGTTTTAAATTCTTTATAATTTCCTAAAAAAAGTGTAAAACTTTTAAATTCTTTACTAGATAATTTCCTAAAAAAAAATATAAAACTAATGACTACTTACTCAACCTTTTAACCCAAAAGTTCCATTTCGTGTCTTAGAATTTATAAGAGTATATTGTGAATTAGATTTTGCATAACCCCTTAACATAGTGGATGGTTTATTATTAAAAGAGGAACGTATATTTTTTAAGCTCCCTAAATATCTATACTTAAATACAGCTCTCATAGCAGTTAAACGTCTAGTTAATCTACCTGATGCTTCAAATCTTACACCACTAACTACTTGTTGTTTTATATTATTTAAAATATTATTTTTATTAATGGCTTCCATATTATCATCAAATGTTATAAGTGTATGTAAATCTGGTATTTTTACCATTTGTAAAACAGCTTTTCTTAGTATAGTAACCGCTTTATTTTTTCTATCTCTTAATTTTAAGGCCACAGCAGAAGAAAACACATCACTGTTTAAATGTATAGATTTTAATTCAACTACCTTAATCTCTACGTTTTTATTATACATTTTTTGTATAATACTGATTAAACCAAAATTATTTAAATTTAAAACTAAATTCGTAAACTTGTATTTATTAAAGTTAATTAACTTAATATGATTAAAAAATATTTGTTGCAATCTAATAATTTTCTTTAGGGTTCTAAAGTTGTATGTAGGTAAGTTATATGCCTTAAGATCTCTTTTTTTTAAAGTAACTATTAGATGTTTTGATAAATTATCCATTTTTTTAAAGAAAACCATTTTTCATTTTCTAAAAATAAAAAATTTATCCTTTAATATATAGGTAAGTCTATTTTTTTTCTGTTCTTTTCCATGGATTATTTTCTCTTTAACTAAATTTTCTTTTTCTATTGTTCATTTAATTAATTTTCTAATATACCGTTCAATAGACGATTTTTGTTTGTTATACACATATAATGAAATAAGAAGTTTAGTGTTTGTATGTTTTAACTCAGTTCTACTTACATAAATTCTATTTGCCGAATAACGAGTCTTATTATCCCGTCTACGCTTAAAAGTTTTTCTAATTTTATTTTCTAACATATTAAAATAACTTCTAAATAAATCATTCAACACAACATCCATAGCAATTAATGATTTACTATAAGAATTATTATAACTATAGATACTATTAAATCATTCCTTACTTGAAGATGGATAATATATAATCTTGTTATATTCATCATTATCTGATTTACTTTTATTTATATTTATAGAAGAATTTACTAAATTCTCTTCCGCATTCCTTTTTTTTTTCTTGAAAATAGTTAACATAAGATATACATTGATGAATTATTGGTACGTTTAAAGAAGGATAAGGATTAAACAGTGGTACGTTTAAAGAAGGATAAGGATTAAATAATGGTACGTTTAAAGAAGGATAATGATTAAATAATGGTATACTTTAGAATAAGGATATAATCAAGAATAACTAGACATAACCTTATATATTTTTATAGTTATACAAGAATTTTCTATAGTTATACAAGAATTTTCTATAGTTATACAAGAATTTTCTATAGTTATACAAGAAAGGGATAGGAAGGAGTCGAACCTTAACTTTATGATCTGCAATCAAAAGGCATAGCCCTATGCAACCTATCCCCTTTTTTTTTGTTATGAGCTTTTGCTCACCTACTATATAGGTGAACATTCTCCCAATAATTGTTGTCGAAAAGTATCCACCTTACCATTATCTTATTATTCTATAAACATAGATATTTATTCAAGTAAAATAGGATAATTCGTGTATATACTCTTCTATCTTACAATTATCCCATATTTATAGCAACACGGGGATTTAGTCTGTTTATTTATAACAATACGTATTCGTATTTTCTCATACTAAGTTAACTCTACTTTAATCGTATATAAGACAACTCTATCTTTAACAATTTATGTTCAATCTTTTTTTTTCGACGTAATTTATTACTAGAAAAAAAAGAGATATAAAACTAAAAAATTTAACATAAATATCTTTATGGACGAAAAAAAATAGGACAATCTTTATGTAATACTAGTGTAATTCTAGAGCATCTTTTATATAAGAACAAGATAGAACTACAAAAACTTGAGATTGGATAAAGGCAATTCCTAGTTCTAATCCAGAGAATGCTATTATAAACGCTAGTGGTAGTAATCCTAGTATAAAGAAAATAAACCCAGAACTCATAATATTGTATGTAAATCCACTTAGAATATTTAATAACATGTGACCACTTAATATGTTGGCTGCTAATCTTAATCCTAGAGAAACATTACGAGCCAGATATGAAATTGTTTCAATTAACACTAAAAGAGGTAATAATCCTAAAGGACAACCGGCTGGAACAAATAAAGAAAAGAATTTTAATCCATGTTCTTTAAACCCTAAAACTGTAGCACCTAATACTACAGTGAAACTTAGTGAAAATGTTAAGATAAAATGAGATGTAGATGCAAAACTATAAGGTATCATACCTATTAGGTTATTTATTAATATAAAAATAAATAACGCGTACATAAATGGGAAGTAAGCTTGCCCATTTTTATTGTTTATTTGATTTATAACTATACTATGTATAGTAGCATATAATGTCTCCTGACTTAAAGATCATTTGTTTGGAGTAATTTTTGAGTTATTCGTAGCTAAAATACTAAAGTAAAAAGCTAAAAAGGCAGCTATTGTAAGGTATACTCCGATATTAGTAACAGATAGGTTAATATTGGCTAATAATGGTGTATCTACACTAAATAAATTTCTTATTTCAAATTGGTCAAGAGGACTTAAAATTATTTCATACATAAACATTTAAAAAATTCATAAATTTTACTACAAATATCACATAAATTGGGTACTTCTTCATGAGGAATGGGAATCGAAATACCCTTAGTAACAAAACTATCTACCTAATAGCAATAAGTGACTTGAACACTTAACCTTCCGTGTGTAAAAGGTTGCTCCGCCAATTAATAGCAATAGGAAGTAGGAAATAAGTGATTTGAACACTTAACCTTCCGTGTGTAAAACGGTTGCTCCACCAATTGAGCTAATCTCCCTTTTTTATGAGCAGTAACTAACCTACTATGTAGCTTAATCTTCTCCCGTGAATACCTTTGTAATGAAGAATCTACCCTGCCATATTTTCCTGGTATAACCCTCCTTTATACCCTTGTATTTATTCTATGATTATTTTTATTCTTATTAAGAAATGTAACCCTATAAAAAGGATTTTTTTTTTCATACTAAATTGAAACTATATAAAAAGTATTTCTTATTATAAATAAATAACTTAGATACAAGTAAGCCGGTTCATGTAATGTAATATTTAACTAAAAAAAAGATTTAATTAGGGTTTTATTTCATAATTTTAATAAAATACTCAAAGTTTTTATTTTTTTTAATTTCTGTGGATTCCCTAAGTTTGTACTTCACTTTCCCAAAAGAAAAAGCTATCTTTAAATCACTGGACTTCCCTACTATTTATTCTTAACCATAATTTTTAACTAGTAAGAACCATTCTTAACTACTAAAAATCATTCGTTATAAATATATTACATTAACTAATCAGTAAATGTAATTATGCATTACTTTTGTATCATAAGTAAATTAATCTTACTCTCTGCCTAAAAAAGGCTAGTAGGCTAGCTTAGGCTAGCTTACTATATTTTTTTACGTATTATACAATAAAATGCTTATGTTTTATAAACTAAGAGTGTCAAACTTAGAATTCCATTTTTTTTATACTAAAATGATACGAATAGTATAAAATTGAATAGTAATGTAATATATAAAATTTTTTATCGTAACTTGTTACAAATTAACTTTTTTTTTTATTACATTTTAAAAAATTCATCTATAAAATAGAGTGAAGAACTAAGGTAAACGAAAAAATAAGATTTTGAGTCCCCTACTTAAACTAGAAAGAATCAAAGATTTTATTAGTCTTTCTTATTAGTTCAAAGGCAGAACAAGATACTTCTAATATCTAAATCTAAGTTCGATTCTTAGATAAGAATTAAGAGAGTTTAATCTTATCATGACTAAATACTATACCCATTTTTCCTTTTTTCTCGTAATTTATTATAAATTACGAATGGGTTTTTCTAGTAATAAACTACGTAGAAAAAAAAAGAACAAAAAAGAACAAAAAACAAATGGGATATCCGCAGGGATAGAATCTTCCCTAAAAAAAAATTATTTGAGTTTGATGATGGCTCTGATTGAACGCTATGCAAATGCTTGACACATGCTAATCGAACGTCAATATTTAATTTGTAAAAATTATGTATATTGAAGTGGTGTACAGGTGAGTAATAGGTATTATAGCTACCTAAGAGTAAGGCAAAATAAATCCCTTATAGTAACAATTTATTATTCTTTATTAATACTAGATCTAATTTCCCCATGCTACTGTATTGAAGAAGATTAGGTTAACAGGTTAATAGAAATAATAAAATATGTTTATGAAAGAAAGAAAATTTCGCTCTTAGTTGATTATTAATAACCACCGGATAAGTAGTAAATAGGGTAATATCCTATTTAGCTTATGTCCGTAGTCAAGACTGAGAGGTCTATTGACCACACTGGGTCTGAAAAAACCCCAGTGCGTGTAGTACAGCAGTGAGGAATTTTGGTCAATGGCCTAACGGCTGAACCAGCAACTTGCAGGAATGAGGGTTAATATAAGTAGTTTATTAACTTGCTTGACTAGGTCTTATAAAATTCTAGATAAAGCTGATAATGACAACTTTATATCTATAGGTCTCGACTAAATCTTGTGCCAGCAGTCGCGGTAAGACAAGGGAGACGAGTGTTATTCATCTTTAACAGGTATATAGGGTACCTAGACGGTGTACAAAGGCTTATATAAGTACCTGTTACACTTGAGTTTAATATGTGAGAGGAATATGTCAGAATTACTGGTGGAAAGATGAAATTTTTTGATACCAATAAGACGGATAACGGCGAAGGCAAACCTCTATGTATATGTATTTTACTCCATTTTTATTAAAAGAGATTAAAAAGAACAAAAAAGAAAGAAAAATAAAAAAGTAAAATACTAAACTGACGTTGAGGGACGAAGGCTCAGAGAGTGAAGGGGATTAGATACCCCCGTAGCCTGGGCAGACAATGATGAGTGCCATAGGTTGGCTTTAAGCTGGACTATAAATGAAAGTGTAAGCACTCCACCTCAAGAGTAATGTGGCAACGCAGGAACTGAAATCATTAGACCGTTTCTGAAACCAGTAGTGAAGTATGTTATTTAATTCGATGATCCTCGAATAACCTTACCACAACTTGAATGATCTAAGTTAAAATACAATGAAAAATTATTTTTTATAGTACTTAGACCACATGCGTTGCATGGCTGTCTTCAGTTAATGTCGTGAGATTTGGTTAGGTCCATTAAATTAACGTAAACCCTTGTTTTATTTAATACAATAAGGCAGCTCTCCGCTTACAATTGGATGTGATAACAGGGACTAAGACAAGTCATCATGGCCTTAATGTTGTGGGCTATAGACGTGCCACATATACCTTTACAAAGGGATGCAAGAATGCGAATTGGAGCTAATCCTTAAAATAGGAAAAAGTATGGATTGTAGTCTGAAATTCGACTGCATGAAAAAGGAATTACTAGTAATCGTGAGTAATCACATCACGGTGAATCTAATCTCAGATAGGTACTAACCACTCGTCAGGCGCTGAAAGGAGTATGTGCAATAAGTTTGGTTACTGCGGCTTGGTATTCTAAATTAACAGGTTTAGATCTTTTGGCAGAATAATCTTCGTATGCGTGACTCTAATTGGTGTTAAGTCGAAATACGGTTCGGGTTGGGGAACTAGCCCGGGATTAATTAATTATAACGATACACCCAAATATAAAAAAGTCTGTGCAAGGAAGATAAAGAGTAATTTAGTTATATGGTTCGAATCCATACACAGGTTCATGTAAAATTTATAGTACGGTGTAGTAATCATTTTTGATTTTTCTTTTTTTTTTGCTAGTAATTTATTATACATTACGTATGGGTTTTTCTAGTTATAAATTAACGTCGAAAAACCCAAAGAAAAAAAGAAATAACCCAAAAAAACTCCAAAAAGTTCTATGTACAATTTGGTTAGGCTGTTTATCTTTTAAAAATTTTTGGAAGTAGAGTTTTCTATTGTATATATTTGAGAACTAAAAAATAAAGAATTGTTAGTTGAATAGCTTTCATAGAGTATTTATAAAAAATGGAACGTCTAAACATGAAAGACGGATTACATACCAAAAATAAAAAAAAAAGGAGGGTTCCTTTATTGGTAAGAAGGGTTGAGCTGTAAACTCAATAGCGATATGCTTTTAAGAGTTCGAATCTCTTGTCTCCTAGAATATAAAGGATTAAACTTATAGTTAGAATTGAGATATATACATAGGTATACTAGTTAATAGCCTTTATAGCTCAACGGTAGAGCGGAATACTGTTAATATTCTGATAAATGTTCGATTCATTTTAAGGGCTTATAAAAAAGCTAAGAATTACCCTGTACCCATTTTTTTTTAAAGGGGATCATACACTACGTATCCGTGTAAAACTGTATATAGAATATAAGGGTAAATTTAAGCACATTTTTTATGTATAATTTGTTTCAAATAGTATTTATGTATTTGTTTCAAATAGTATTTATGTATAATTTGTTTCAAACATTCTTTAAGAATTTATTTAAAAGAAATTCGTATTAAAAAAAAAAAGATTTTTTGGTTGTCTACTCAATAATCCACTTTTTGTGAATAAATGATTAGAAGCAATCTTTTTTTTTAATGTTATGAGAACGGTGAATAGAAATTTTATATGTTGTATCTTGTGAATGAAATGACATTTAGCGGTTATAGTGTATATAATTTAGATTTATTACACATTATTGCTATATTATTAGGTGTATTAGTTATTATTAGTAAAAACCCTATTGTATCTGTTTTATTCTTAATTGGTTTATTTTTATGTATATCTGCATATTTAATTCTAACAGGATTAAACTTTATAGGGTTATCTTACTTATTAGTATATATAGGGGCTGTATCTATACTATTTTTATTTATATTAATGTTAATAAATGTTAGAATATCTGAATTATTAATAGACAGTATAAACAGTATACCTTTAGCTATATTATTAGGTAGTTTCTTTAATTATTCTGTTAATAATGTTTTACCTTATATGGTGACAACTAATAGTTTACTATATCACTTTAGCACAAAGAAAAACTTAAGTAATGTAACATCTGTATCATGAGATGGATATTTAGCAGAAACTTCTCATATAACAAGTATAGGAAATATATTATATGGTAATTATTCTATCTGATTAATAATTACATCTATTATATTATTATTAGCAATGGTTGGTGCAATAGTTATAACTTTAAAACCAAAAACTACTATAAATTAAGCATAAAAAAAGAAGTACTAATAAAATAAAAATAGTACTTTTCATAGTAAAATCACTAAAAGAAAGAAATACTTCTGAATAAGAAGAGTACTTTTTATAGTAAAATCACTAAAAAAAAAAAAGGAGATTAGCTCAATTGGTGGAGCAACCGTTTTACACACGGAAGGTTAAGTGTTCAAATCACTTATTTCCTACTTAACTAGATCTTTTACTATATCTTTTACTGTCTAGTTTACTATATCAGAAAATAGCAAGGTACATGCTAAGGTACACAGGAGTTATTAGGAGAAGATCCCAATTTTTTGGGTTAAAGCCCGAAAAAAAAGTTGCTTATATCTTTTATTATATCTTTTACTATACATGAATAAGAAGTAGATAGATCCATAAGAAGTAGATAGATCCTTAAAATATCTTATGATTTTTAAGAGGTCTTAGCTTAACGGTAAAGCGTATGACTTTTAATCATTATTATAAGGGTTCAAATCCCTTAGATCTTAACTATAAAACGGCTGTAGGTTAATTGGTAGACCATTCGTCTTCCAAACGATATGTACTGGTTCGAGTCCGGTTAGCCGTAGGAAAAATTAAATACAAAAAGTATTATAAGGGTTAGTAACTTAATGGTAAAGGACTTTCTTGTCACGAAAGTAGATGCCGGTTCAAATCTGGTCTAGCTCGCACGTTTATAAAAATAAGAACTAAAATACTAAAATACATTGAAAATAGAAGAATAAGAAACTAAAATCTATTGAGAATAAGAAACTAAAATCTATTGAGAATAAGAAACTAAAATCTATTGAAAATGAAAAGTAAAAAATACATTGAAAACATTAAGAGAATAAACCCTAAAAAAAGGGGAAAGTTGCCATAGGTAGGGCGAGATATTTGCTAAATATTGTGTTTAACACGTAGTGGTTCGATTCCGCTCTTTTCCGAGTAGTACGTTTTTGTTAATAAATAGGTAAATTACTCTTAGAGTTTATAAAAAAAAATGTTAACAAATAGATAAATTACCCTTAGATTTTATAAAAAAACTATGTCAAATAAATATTATTATGTAAAGGAAAAACGTTAGATTTCATATTTTTAGTTAGTAGTATAACATAACTTGTAAGTTACATAAAATATGCTATACTTATTAACATAGTAAAAAAAAAAGAGTATAGTTTAATTGGTAAAATAGGAAGCTTCAAACTTCAAATTTCCAGTTCAAGTCTGGATGCTCTTGTTATAGTATATTTATTATTTATAAGATAAAAAGAAAATAAGGGGGGGTTAAACACAACTATTTTTTATTTTTCCTACGGAGGGGCCCGCCACTAGCATAGCTAGTGGKGGGRGGKTCCGTGGCCCCAGGCGCCGTCCGGGCTATATAAAAATAATTAACGTTTTTATGCAAAAATACTTTTTAAATTCTAAAAAATTACATTTTTAATACTATTAAATCGGTAATAAAGGTTCCTTAGCTTAATAGGTAAAGCGCATTTTTGATAAGGATGTGATCGACGTTCAATTCGTTGAGGAATCAATAAGGTGCGTTAGTTAAATTGGTATAATGGCATGCCACGGACATGTTTTTACAAGTTCGAGTCTTGTACGCACTTATATCTTAAAGATATATAGTATATTTATAGAAAACCTACTATTTGGATAGAAAACCTACTATTTGGATAGAAAACCTACTATTTGGATAGAAAACCTACTATTTTTATAGAGAACCCGATATAGATAAAGATGTTGTACTATAAATAGAAATTTTACTGTAAAGAAGTAAATATCTTATGTTATATTATAATTAACTAGGTGTATTCTACTATGAATTCCTATAATATAAAGAATTAAAATATCTTTGTATAGAATCATTATCCTTACCATAAGAGATAATCTTTGAAAAATATAGTGGCTTATTTTTCTTAGAATTAACCATTTATATCATTTTTTTTCGACGTAATTATTATAAATTACTAGAAAAAAAAAAGAAAAAAAAAATGAAAGGATTTATAGATACATTCCTTTTGTATTTTTTAGTTAAAAATGCTTAAAATACATTAAAAGAATAAACCCCTTATAAAGGAATAAAAAAGAGAATTGACTGAGTGGCTTAAAGTGGTAAGCTTGAAACTTATTTGGTTGAAAAACCACATCCGTTCGAATCGGATATTCTCTGTCACGTTTTAGAACTATATTATCATGTTTTAAAGAAATTGTCACGTTTTATAACTATTTTATTTACGTGTTATAACTAGTCAAGTTTTATAAATAGTCACGGTTTATAACTTGATTCTTTCACGTTTTATAAATAGATTGTATTTTATTTATAAAATACATATGACATAAACGGGTTAGAGCCAGGTTGGTTAGGCGCCTCATTTGGGTTGAGGAATTGTTATGTTCGAATCATAATAACCCGATATGTATTTTTTTTTCTAAAAAAATGAAATTGTATATAAAAATACATAGTAATGTATTTGATATGTAATGTATTATTTCATAATTTTAATGTCTTAATCCTATTTATAGTATTTTTATACTATTCTATAGTTTAAGAATTAATTTTATGGTGAGTATATAAAGAGACTATTATGGTAAAATAAAAAGCTGTATATTAGATAAAAAGTGGAAGAATTTCCATTAACAATACGAAGTGAATTGAAATATCTTAATAGCTTCAGGAAAAAAAATCAAACGAGATTCTATTAGTAGTGTGAATGAAAATAGAGAATAGGCTTAAAGTAAAATGGATTCATCTGTTTGAATATAGGGGAACCTTCCTCTAAGCCTTAATATAATATACAAGAGATAGAGAATAGTACTGTGAAGGAAATATTGAAAGTAGTAGTCTTAGAAGCAGCTCGAGGTAAGTTTAACAAACATATGAGAGCGTACCTTTTGTATAATGGGTCAGCAAGTTCTAATTAGATGCAAGCAAGTGTTTATAGAAATATAAGGAAATTTGCCCAGATAATCCAATTATTAAGTAATGAATAAGTATCTAAATAGAGACCCGAAGAGTAGTGATCTTACTATGGTCAGGCTTATAAAAGGCCGAATGGGTTATCGTTGTAAAGATATCCAAAGAACTGTGGTAAGTTAGTGAAAGACAATCCTGACTACTATAGCTGGTTTTCCGCGAAACATATGTAAGTATGTAGTTTAAATTACATCATAGCAGGTACAGAACTGTGATCTCGGACAAGTTGTGCATTAGTATTCTTTTTAGGATAGTAATGTCTTGTGCATATGGGGGGGTCGTGAAGACTCTATTCGCGAGTATTTGCTCTCGGAAGGGCAATGATGAATGTTGAACTATCAGACATTTAACGATAAGGTTGTATGTCAAAAGGGAAACAGCCCAGAACAAGTGTTTAAGGTTCCAAAGTTTTTGTTAAGTGAAAGTAAGGAAGTATTTAAACTATACAACCAGGAAATAGGCTTAGAAGCGGCCATTTTTTAAAGACCTCGTAACAGAGCACTGGTTCAACAAGTTCGTTACGAACTTAATTAGTTAAAAGCGCCGAAGATATAACGGATCTAAACAAAACACCGATACCTTGTCCATAAAGACTAGGGTTATAGAATTGTAATCTTATGTTAAATACTTACGAAGGAAAGTAAGTATTGTTTATGGGGTAGCGGAACATTGGGTACATAGGGGAGAATTCTAGTGCCTTTATAAAGTAGTATGCTGAATTCTACTTTACAAGAAATATAAATGCTAGAATCATGATTTTCGTAACCATTGAAAATCGTACTTCGGAAAAAGAAGTTACCAAAGATATCCCAAGGGAGAATGCTGACACGAGTAACGAAAAAGAGTAGACCTAGAGGTCACTCTCGCCTTAAGCTTATGGTATTTATAAAATAATCGGTCTCTAAATTAAACCTAAAGGATAAGATGATGAGATTATATGTGAAACACATAAAAAGTTGAGTAAAATGTACTGGAAAAAAGGAATATACAGATAAAGGATAGATATCTGAGAAAGATAAACTATACCATGAAAAAATATTGTAAAAACCGTACCTAAAAACTACCACAAGTAAGCTAGTAGAGAATACGAAGGCGTTTGAGCTAACAATCATTAAGGAACTCGGCAAATTGACACCGTAACTGAGGGAGAAGGTGTGCCACTCCTACTGAGTAATATCAGGATAGGGGGAGGAGACATAGAATGGTGTTGCACGACTGTTTAATTAAAACACAGCACTTTGCGTAAGATGTAAATCAATGTATAGAGTGCGCTATCTGCCCAATGATGGCTGGTTAACGGATTTACTTAGACGACTAAAATAGGCTAGGTTTTGAAGGAACCCCCATTTAATGGCGGCCTTACCTATGAGGGTCCTAAGGTAGCGAAATACCTTGGCATTTAAATGATGTCGCGCATGAATGATCTCACGATGCAACAGCTGTCTCAATGATTGGCTCAGTGAAACTGGAATGGCAGTGAAGATACTGCCTATCTCTAGATAGACGAGAAGACCCCATGCAGCTTTACTGTTACTAGTTATAGGGTATAATTGAACAGGTTTTAGGGAATAAGGTAGTTGAAAGACAAAATTGAAACACCTTTACTCTGGTTGTTATATCAGTAGAATAAGTTTACATAGTATTCTTGTTTACTTACGTCTTTATGTAATCCAGAAAAGGAGAATTGATAAAATAGAAAAGAAGAATAAATTAGAAAAGATATCAATTTCTCAGGAGACAATGGCTAGCAGATGGTTTATGCGGGGCACAGATCCCATAAAGAGTACCTGGGAGTATCCAAATTTAATTTTGTAAAAATGCTATACGCAGAATACATATAGAGCTTTTTTTAAGAATTGCTTTATGGTATTGTTAACTTTAATTATTATAGTTAGTTTGTTATTTTTTATAGTTACCATTTTTGGTATCTATAACTAATTCAGTTATATTTCTATTTGAGTTAGAACTAAAACAATTTAATTTAAGTAAGATTTTACCTATGGGGAAAATAGGTGTATATAGAGTATTAATAATTACTATTAAGAATAAAGGAAATTAACTTTATTTAAGGAATTAGAATACTAGTAGTTATTTTTTTAATGTAGAAAAAATGATGTTGATATATACTTCCAAAGTTTAATGGCTTAATCTTGCTTTACTGTTTGACATACACGTCTATCAGTTGCGTAAGCAGGGCATAAAGATCGCAAGACGCAGTAAGGAAAGGTCTTGTATTATTGAAAAAGCTACGCTGGGGATAACAGGCTAATTGCGCCAGAGAGTACAAATTGAGTGCGCAGTTTGGCACCTCGATGTCGGCTTAGCTCATCCACATGAATGTAGGAATCATGAAGGGTACGACTGTTCGTCGATTAAAGAGCTACACGAGCTGGGTTAAATACGTCGTGAGACAGTATGGTTTCTATCTTCTAGAGGAAATTGGAGTAAAATAAGGATAGCCCCTTCGTACGAAAGGAGTTGGGTATGGTAACCTATGGTTTACCTGTTGTTTATACGCTTAATATTAACATGATAAATAATAATGAGAATAGGGTTTTCTAATTAAAAAGAAAAAGGGTATCTTTTTAATAAGGAAAGTTATATAAATTCATTTAAAAAAGATTTTTGAAAAAATGTCCATTAAAAGCACTAAATTCGTTAGAATACAATGGTTGTTATAAGAAGCTTATACAAAATGAATTTTCTATGTCAAAGAATTATTTGGGTAATACTAATTAAGTTTGACTTAATACTCAAGTATATATTTATAGTATAGGCATGGCAGGAAAGCTATGTTAGTTAAGATAAGTGCTGAATGCATCTAGGCACGAAGCTTACCTTAAGATACTCTAAGATACGTAGTATAACATTACGTGTACCAGGTTTATATCTGGTCTGCAAGGATAATATTGATTATTACTTGCCTAGAACAGAGGTGGAATTCCATTCCGGGGGATGGGTTCTATCCTCTTAGTATTGAAATAGGCTTTGGCTGAAAGGGCTTTGATGCTTTTAGGTACAAAGTACTAATTTATTAGTAACTAAATAACATACTTATCATACAAAAAATACGATTAACTTGGTTTGAAGAAGATTTGTAGCTTAGGTTGAACCGAGTTTTAGCTTGAACCGGGTTTAGCTTTAAAAAGGTTTTTAGCTTTAAAAAGGTTTTTAGCTTGAATCAGTTTTAGCCTGGTTTGCATAATAGTAATGCACCCGTTTTGTAATCGGAAGATATGAGTGCAAATCTCGTACTGGGCTATTTATACATTTTTTAGTTATAAATGCGGATTGATGTAATAGTAACATACCTGGCTCATGACCAGTAAATAGGGGTGCAAATCCTCTGTCCGCTTATTGTAAGGCTATAGCTTAATAGGTAAAGCAAGCTGCTCATAATAGCTCAGATGAGTGTTCAAATCATTCTAGCCTTATAGGAATTGAAGATAATAAAAAAAGAATAGTATACCATTTTTTTTTTCTTTTTTTTTCTAGTAATTTATAATAATTACGTCGAAAAAAAAGAAAAAAGAACCTACCACACGCCTAAATCTTTAGCTATGATTTAACGTACCCACCCGGGATAAACCGTGGCCATGGTTGATGGTAGTTTGGTAGGGTGGAATGCTACTTCGTAGTTGTACGTAAAGGTAACAAGTCCCATTTTTGGTTCTTTTTTTCTTTTGGTTCTTTTTTCTTTTGGTTCTTTTTTTCTTTTGGTTTTTTTCGACGTAGTTTATTACTAGAAAAACCCATTCCTAATTTATTACTAGAAAAACCCTTTGTAATTTATAATAAATTACTAGAAAAATAGTTAGGCTGCGCCAGCCATCAGGCTAGTAGAAATCCGAGTGCTGGAATTGGTAGACAGGACAAATTTAAGCTTTGTTGACGTTATGTCGTGAACGTTCAAGTCGTTCTTCGGATAAATGAGTTAGGATATAAGCCTTTTAAACATGGATTTTTACAAGATATTTTATACTTACTAGTCCCTAATTTTTCTAGTACTTTCTTATTTTTTTTCTAGTAAGAAAGTACGTCGAAAAAATTAAGGACAAGCCCGAGAGAGTTAGATTTTTACTTTTATTTAAAACTTACTATATACCTACTATAGAATCTATGTCTTTAAAGGATTATTTTAATTACAAAAGCAATGGTAGTATTAACTTACTAGTTTAAGCTTTTAAACTCTAAGGCCCAATAGTCAAGTGGTTAAGACGTAACATTTTCACTGTTAAATGCGCGGGTTCGAACCCCGTTTGGGCTTAAAAATTCTAAATTTAAGGGGATATAGTTTAATTGGTAAAACTGCGATTTTGCATATCGTTATTTTAGGATCGAGTCCTAATATCTCCAATGTTAAATTTAAGTATTCTATTCGTAGTAATCAATAGTACTGTAAAAAAATACAAATGATTATCTAGTGAAAAAGGTTGTATTGTAGGTTTAATTTAGTTAAAAAAGTTATGTTCATAGAGAACATTTTATCTAGGGGTTTTAAGGTTTTCCCTTTTTTAGAGTTTATTTAGTGAATGAACCATTTGTAAGTAGTACTTAATGAACCATTTGTAAGTAGTGCTTTATGAATAATTCGTAAGTATAAAAAGAAGGGCGCTATATTTAAAAAGAGGGGCGCTATATTTAAAAAGAGGGGCACTATGTAAAAAAAAAAGGGAAGGTATAGTAGCTCTATTTTTTGTTATTTTTTTTTTCGACGTAATTATTATAAATTACTAGAAAAAAATAACAAAAATGGTAACTTTAAAACACAATTTATGATTAAAAAAGCCCAGGTAGCTCAATTGGTAGAGCGAAACTTTGAAGGTGTTTAGGTTATAAGTTCAAATCTTATCTTGGGCATTACTAGATAAATTTTATTCGTATCTTAATTTTAATAAATAAATATACCTAAAAATATGTTTTTCCTTGAACTACTTTTTATTATTATTTTTTCAACTTTTCTAAGGTGTATGACAAATGTATATCGTAAAAACGGGAAAGGTAACCTATTTTCTTTGAAATTATTAACAAATTCATTACTATTTTTTTGGGAAAGAAAGTATTGGGTTTAAAAGCTAAAAATGGGTATGCTGAAATTGGTAGACAGGTCCCGCTTAGGACGGGGTGAAATTAATTCATATAAGTTCAAATCTTATTACCCATAACACTTTTTTAAAAAATTCGAAAAATGATTGATAGACTTTTTATCCATAACACTATTAAAAAAAAATAGAAGAGTTATTAATGATAGACTTTTTACCTATTATTCTATTTTTATAGATTGTAAGTTGGAAGAATAGAATCTATTAAATAGTATTATTAACTTTAATTTTTTATTCTATTTACAAAAATAGAATTTTAATATGTAGTTGACTAATGGTAAGTCATAAATTTTTGGTATTTATCTATGGGTGTTCGAGTCACCCCTACATAGTATATTATTTTTTTGTAAGGTGGATGTAGTTCAATAGGTAGAACAACTGTATGTGGAACAGTAAGTTCCCTGTTCAAGTCAGGGTATCCTCCCTGTATACTATATAGGTTAATATTCTTTTTTTTTATAGTAGTTATCTCCTATGTTTATGATTTATAGTTTATAAAGCATATACTAGAGTAAAAAAGAATGGTTAATCCTATTTAAATAAGCCAGAATAGTTCAATTGGTAGAACATTAATTTCATGCATTAATAGTGGGAATTCAAATTTCTCTTCTGGCTAAACGTTAATAAATAATTAACGCTTTTTTTTTTTTTACGGGTTTAATTAGTTTATATTAATATAAACTTTATAAGGATATTACCATGTATATAGTTAAAACATTGTAATGTTTATAAAGATATAATAAATATAGAGTTAAGTATAGAATTGGATAATTAGTATAGAATTTAAGATTAACTATAGAATTTTAGATTAACTATAAAATTTTAGATTAACTATAAAAAATACTATTTAGTATGAAACTTTGTAAAAACATATAAAAGAGTGTGTACTCCACCAGTATTTGGGGTGTTTTTTACTAGATATTTATAGAAATATGTACCACATTATTTTATATTAAACCATAAAGAAAAGAATAAAAAATATTTTTAGGAGATGTACTACATTTAAGTAGATAATATTATTATTTTAATAATTACAAAAAAATGTACTACATTTTTAGTGTAGGAACAATTTATTCGTAAGATCCTTTCTTTTTATAGGGTATAGAAGTTATTTATAATAGTACTATTAGAAGAACTAAATACCTAGTTCTTTGTAAGAGTATTTACAATAAAGATAAATTAGGAAGATTTTGTACTACGTACATTTAAATAGACTAAACATAAAACATGTATTGTGAACTTTTAAGAATACCTATGTTAAATTTAAACAGAAGTAATTTTCAATCGCACCCATTTCATTTAGTATCTCCTTCTCCATGGCCTTTATATACATCTATTAGTTTACTAAGTCTTACTACATCTGCAGTTTTATCTTTCCACGGATTCGCTTACGCAGAAAATAACTTATTTATAAGCTTAGCTGCATTAGTATTATCTATGTCATTATGATTTAGAGATATTATAGCAGAGGGTACATATATGGGTAATCATACTTTGGCCGTACAAAGAGGATTAAATATAGGTGTTGGTTTATTTATAGTATCTGAAGCTTTATTTTTCTTAGCTATATTTTGAACATTTTTCCATAGCGCTCTTTCTCCTGCTATTGAGTTAGGTGCTATGTGACCACCTATGGGAATAGAAGCTATAGATCCTTTTGAATTACCATTATTAAATACAGTTAACTGTGTCATAAATTGTTATGGTAATGTGGCTGTGTTGGTGAAAATCCAACTCTACGAGCTTAATTTAGCCCTTTAGTCTACTTTATGGATCACACTACGTTGGAGGAAGTATATTATATTTATAATAAATAGTTATCTATATAATTATTTACTAATAAATGGTATCTATAAAATTAGATACATAGTAGTTAAAAAGGGTGTTAAAAAGGAACTGAGACAAGATATAATCGAATCAGCTCTGTGCTAGTAGAAAAATAAGGCGAAAACGGTTAAGGGTATCCTAACCCAAGACCGTCGGCAGTTATAAATGTCGCTACAGACTGGATCACCGGGGCTGGGCTGAAATGCCTGTTCGAATGTACAGTCGGGCTCTAAACGAGTGTGATATCGTAAGAAGTAAGGATTACCCATGCACACACAGCGGGTTCACCATAGACACGATGGTCATATACTTCTTTTATATAGTCTGCCTATGTTAGATACAAACTAGGGTTTTTGAGGGTTTTATTACAATTTACCCTAAAAAAAAGATAAAAGTTAGGTACACGAACGAATTTTTACGTACTACGTAAAAAAATCTAACACCCTAAGGAAAACATATCATTCCTATATAATTAGAGTTGTATTTTACTTGCTTCAGGGTTTACCGTTACATATGCACACCATTTTTTAATTAATGGGAAAAGAGGTAAAGCTTTATATGGTTTACTATATACTATACTATTAGCAGCTATTTTTACTGCTTTACAAGGTGTAGAATATGCAGTATCATCATTTACGATTTCAGATGGAGCTTTTGGATCTTGTTTTTACTTTGGAACAGGGTTCCACGGATTACATGTAATGGTAGGTACAGCTTTCTTAGCTGTAGGTCTATGACGTACATTAGCATACCATTTGACAAACAACCACCATTTGGGGTTAGAAGCGGGTATTCTTTATTGACACTTTGTTGATGTAGTATGACTTTTCCTTTTTGTGTCAATATATTACTGGGGATCATAGTGGTTATGAATTTAATCATATCCTTTAAAGAGCTCTCCTTACTAATTCTTATTTTTACAGTAATGATACTATGTATGTGATTACTTAATAGTAATTTTTGACTAAAATTTAAGTCACAAGAGGATTTACCTAGGCCACACTCATTTTCTAGTATACCGCTTCAATCCGGTTTTGTACCTGGTTCCGCATCAGGTTCCGGTTCTGGTTCCGGTTCTGGTTCTGGTTCTGGTTCTGGTTCCGGTTCTGGTAGTGGGGATAAACCACCTTATGATGGTAAGGGTAAAGGTAGAGCTACTGAGGAGGAGGACATAAGAATGTCCTCTGAGGAGGACATTAGAAGAATGTCCTCTGAGGAGTATAATCCACCCCAACCTTATGAAGGTAAGGGTAAAGGTAGAGCCACTGAGGAGTATATACCACCCCAACCTTATGAAGGTAAGGGTAAAGGTAGAGCTACTGAGGAGGACATGAGAAGATTGTTTCCTGAGCAATATGTTGATAAGGAAAAAAGCGATAGCAAGTCTGATATTAAAAAAGCTCAGGAAGAACATGATGCTAATGTGGCAAAACAATTACAAGGACAGATGGATTACGAAGCGGAGCTGGAGAGGAGAAAGCTTGAGACGGATAATATGAGGATACAATATAATAATTTAAGAATGGATTGGGATAAAGAAAAGGATATAAATAAAAAAGCAGAATTAGACCAAAAAATGGAAGAAAATAAAGAAATCTATCTTGATAAAATGAATGAATTGGAATCACTGAAAGATCAATTCTGATCGATCTATGGTAAAGACCCAGATATCGAAGAAGGGAAACCATACGATTCCAGCTCGAATTACGATGTAGAATCTTCTTCAGAAGAAAGCAGACCACGTAAACGTACTAAAACTTCACATAAAGAGATTGGTAAGGATAATAAAAACCTTTTGCTTCCTGTTACATTGTTTAGACTCTTTACAGTTAAAGATTTATTACCAGTAATACGGTTATTTTTAGGGGTAGTAGGAATAAGCTTTAGTTTTACTATTTTAGTATCTTACTTTTCTGCATTTAATTTATTAAACCTTATACCTGATTTTATCATAGACTATTTAATGGTTTATATTTCAAAAATTATTGAGTTTATTCTTTTATTGTTAAAAGATTCTTTTGAAGAATTATTAATAGAGTTGTTAATGTGCTTTATTATTACAATATGGCAGTTATACAGATTTTTAAAAAAAACTAGAAAATATTATAACTACATTAAAGTTATAATCAATAAGTATTTCAAAAAATAGTTGTAAGTTTTTATAGTATACTTAACTAATAACCGTTGTGTATAATTTTTGTCTTTAGCCAAATTTTTATTGTCACTATCTACGGTAGTTAACTATATAGTTATTTATCTATATAGTTATTTATCTATAATGGTTAACAATATAGTTATCTTTTACACGGTTAGATTAAAGATAAACTGTGAGGGTAAAATAAGACCTTCTACGTAAGAACTTATTACCAATACCTAAAGGATTCCCCTTCCCCAATGAATACATTAGGGTAAGATACCTAGTATTGGTTAAAGCCCGAAAAATAAATGGATATCAATTTTTCTTATATCAATTTTTCTTAAATCAAATTTTCTTATATCAATTGTCACGTTAAGGGAATCATAGGTCACTAGCTAAAAGGTATTGCTTATTATAATAAAGCGTGACAAAGAGGACCTGAGGCGTACAACCTAAGGGTTGTAGGGGGATTACACCCCTGCCAGGAAAACACCGAAGGACTGAAAGAAGAGTATAACGTATACATAGTATAAATTTTATACCTAGTAATGCTTGCATGGTATATCACGATTTAAGCAGTAAATATTTGAATACTTTTAAACAAATTAGGGGGGTAATATAAAATTATCTCTTATAAAAAATAGTTATACAGTTAGTATGCTTAAAATAAAAATTTTTGTGATAAAATCACAAATTTTGTTTGGTAAAATCAAACATTTTTTTTTGGGGATGTAAAATACAATAGTAGCGGTAGTGCTCTTATACGTTAATAAAAATTAGTACCGTATTTTGAAAGCTATTATTGTAGTTATAAAATGAAATTAGGTTCCCGTAATGTAGCTAGTCAATACTTAATAGCCTGTAGCTTGAGAAAGCTAATGAGAATACATTCAGTAAAAAAAAGACAAATGTATGTAACACCCAACGACGGATCTTTATCTAGATACCCTTTTTTTGGATCCTTTCTGATTAATGTTACCAATTTCCGTAGAGCCATGTATGACTTCGAAGAGATTAGTTTTGATTTGAGGTATATGGTCTTGGATGTAAGTATCCTGATTGTGAAATTAACAGAAAGAGCGGACATAAGAACAGACCTCTACTTATACGAGAGTATGAACCATGCTGGGGTTACCCACCTTGGAACGATGCACCCACGAAGTATTGAGTATAACTACGAAGACTTCAATCTCGTCGTAAATAAGTACAGATTTGTTATAAGTAGATGATACCATCTCCTAACTGCCCAGGAGAGACAACAGATTACGTACACCTTAGAAACGTTGGATATTATATCAAGAGACCTATATCATATGGGTAACACATTTATACACGAAAGACGTAACTTAAATGAGTTAATCAATAATAATATGGGGCCAATTCAAAGGGAAGCACGTGAATTGGTACAAAGAACTAATCCTTTCGGTACACTTAACTTTATACCAGTTACCTTTTTTAGCCATATAGTTATTAGAGGGTGGTTGTTAAGCGTACTTTCTACATTAGATTTTTCTTTTTTAGTGGTAGTTATCGTGTTAAAAGATATTGTAAATATTTATAAAACTATAAATAGATTAGTTTCTTTTTACAGATGAATCTGTAGAATATATAGTAAACTTATCGAGTTTAAAGATACTATCATTAGACAAGAGCAAATGGTAGGAGCTTTTTTAGCTACCATGGCTTTAAAAAGGAACAATAGGATCTTTTTTTTTGGTAGGTATTCTGTTAGAAAACTAAACGTTATTAATTTTAGTTATTCTTTCTCTAAGAAATGCTTAATTTATGTTGTTCTGTTTAGGGGTATCCGACTAAAGTTGCGATACACCCAAAAAAAGACTTAATTTCTTAATAATTAACAAAATAATTTATTCTTGTATCATTATTATATCATAAGCTTATTATCAGTACCTAATAGATTCGTTTTCCACGGGAATTCTATAACAAATAGGATAGATATCTGAAAATGTGTCTATCGAGAATTGCAGGTACGTTTAACGTACACAGCAGTTAGCGGGAGAAGATAAATAATCTTGTTTGTTAAAGCCCGACAATGGTAATAAAAAGTGGATTAAGATAGAACAACATTTTTCCACTTAGAAACTATATAGAAATGATAGAGAATTTACCGTATAATAGGATAGTAGGGGTAGTGCTCTTATACGTTAATAAAAACAGTATCGTATATTGAAAACTATTATTGTAGTTATAAAAGGAAATAAGGGTTGTTAGGTGTAACTAGTCATATCATTATTAGTTTTTAGCTTGAAAAAGTTATTTACATACATCTTATATTTGGACCGCAATGACAACTTGCCATAGGAATAAAACGAATATTATTATATCTAATACGGATAGGTATAATGATCTAAATATTAAAACATCTGCGATTAGT